TTAAAATTAAAATGATGAATCAAAAAATTCTATGGAATTCTGAAAGACGGAAAGATCCTTCTGATTGAGTCATATCATTCCATTATATTGACAATTTCAAAAAACTGTTCATACTATGAACATAGTATAATGGCGGTCGGGCAAGTATGCCCCCATCGTCTAGTGGTTCAGGACATCTCTCTTTCAAGGAGGCAGCGGGGATTCGACTTCCCCTGGGGGTAGGGTACTACGAAAGGAAGTTGATCGTGGATTATCAATAAAGACTGAAATTGATTCTTCCTGGGTCGATGCCCGAGCGGTTAATGGGGACGGACTGTAAATTCGTTGGCAATATGTCTACGCTGGTTCAAATCCAGCTCGGCCCAATAATTCGCCGATCCACCATGAAATGATGTAACCTTTTGTTGTTCTCCGGAAATGCCCGATGCGCTCTGATACGGAAGAATCCAAATCTGATACATCCCTACCGCTATTTATTTTATTACGTATTTTTTCCAAAATTCAGATCTTGCTAATGATCTAGATTCATATCAAGATCTGTAAGTATAAAGTCTAAATAAAAAAGACTCTTTTTTTATTTTCATTGATTCATTGAAAGATTGATTTTCAATCGATTTGGCAATACCGAACAGATTACTAGTAATCTGTGTCGATCTAGCTAAAGTGCATATCCATATAGATATCAATATATTAGTCCCGCCTCTGCCAGTTAGAACAAGACAATTCGAATCTAAAATCAAAATAGAAAGGGTTTGAATGAAATCATAAGAATATGCATGCTGTACACTTTTTTTCCTGGGATTGTAGTTCAATTGGTCAGAGCACCGCCCTGTCAAGGCGGAAGCTTCGGGTTCGAGCCCCGTCAGTCCCGATGGATAGAAATCCAATAAAAAAATACATCAATTCATTTCTTCTGTGAAAGGGAGTCAAAATAACAAACATAATCTCATTCCTAACAGGGATCTCTCTTTTTTTTTCGTTTCACATTTCTCAGCAAACCAATATGGTAATTTCCATTTCTTCAACTAATACTGATTGATGGAAAAGAAACATATGTGGATTAGTACAATTATTAGTAGCGTCATATTCAGGATTCCAAAAGAAAGAGATACCATACTACTAGACCTGGCTTTTTCGATTACTCCCGATCTGTGTAATGAAATTGTAATGAAATAGAGTACTATACAATATGTTTACCGCGAACACACACACACACAAATGGAATTTGCACGATACAAAAAAATGGAACGCAGTTCCTTTGATTTTGATAGAATACTTTAGGATTAAGGATTAAAAGTATATCCTTTTCTGGCTCCGATTTTGTATAAATAACCTCAAGTATTAATTTCAATTCCTAATTATTTGCATTTTAAACAATCTATCTCATTCAAATTTCACACTGAACTTTTGATATATGTTTATCCTATTACTAATTGAAGGATGAGAATATTAAAAAAAAAGTAAAGGAATTCTTGATTGGATCAGAAATCCAATTTGGAATTTGGTATGGATAAAAGATCTTCCTATGTTATACTATTCAATTCTTGACGATGAATCGATTTGATAGCTCAGATATTGTTATTCATGATATTGATCCGATTCGATATCATCGAGATGTAATTTATACCATCGAATTTACCGACGAAAGATTTATCATCTCTATGGGATTAAATCCCGAGTTATTGCGAATTAAAGAGAAATCTAACGATGAGATTATGGAAGTAAATATTCTCGCATTTATTGCTACTGCACTGTTCATTCTAGTTCCTACTGCCTTCTTACTTATAATTTACGTAAAAACGGTAAGTCAAAGTGATTAATTTGACTTAAACTTGACTTCTTAGTTCTTATCAATGCAATGATGGAAGAAAAAAATGAAAAAGGATTTCAATTTCGCGTCTTACTCTTAAATGAAATGATCGGACTAGAATCAGCAGTATTCTATGAAATCGGATAGTATGGTAGAAAGAAAAGAAATCGATTTCTTTTCTTTCTACCATACTATCTATTATTGTAATGTAGAAAGTTTTACTCTATAAAGATAGAGGTTTAATATGGATCAATTTACAATTTCTATCTTCATATATATAGAATAGAAATTCTATATAGAATATCAATCACATATATGTAATGTACATAGCGTCTCAATTTTTTTCTTTGTTTCATCTATTTGATTTGGATTGGTTCCAATCAATCTGAAATAATCAAAGGGCAACTCTTATTCTTCCGATTCGAATTTATTTCTGATTATTTGATTTTCAAGACCAATCCCGGTATCATATAAAAAAAAATCAAATAATCTTTTTAGCATTCCGAAGAAGTAATTGATTAAATAGTTGACAGATGATCCAGGGGTTCTATGGGAAACTTTTTCCTATTTCGAAAAGATTAGGAAAACCCAACCGATTTTTAACGTTTGAACCGTGATATGAAATGAAAGCATAAATCCAATTTCGAAACTAAAATAAAAAAAATAATAAACCAAATAATAAAACAAGCGGTAAACACGTAATATGTGACTCGCCTAAGGCAACGGCAATATCTTATTATGTGTAGTATCTCCTTAGACAACTACTATGTCTATCTTGTTTCCTATAGAAAGTGTGTATCCATTTAATAACTAATAAAAAAACGGATTTCTTTTCTCTTTGAAAAAAGTGAAAAAAAAAAGGGGGGGGAATAAAAAAATAAATAAAAAAAGGGTTCCGCGGTTCCTCATTGTCCATATATAACTTTGGTAAGAGCCAGTTCATCGAAATCGAAATTTTAGAAAGAATTCGGTTGGAAAAAATTTCCTATTATTTGGATTCCCTTTACTTTAAAAATACGAACATGGGAATAATTCAAATATTTGTTTAATTGAAAGAATATTCTCCATTTCTATATTATCCATAGAATACATTACTCCACTCGAATACACTATAATTCCGAAATGCAGATATTTTTGAATTCAATTTAGAAATGGAATTAATGAATTAAATATCAAAATTCAAAAGATTTCAGAACCAAAACAATTGATACAGTTTTGATTTTTGTTTTTTCCCTCAACTCAATTAGTAGTACCTTTAGAGTCCACTTCTTCCCCATACTACGAGGGAAAGGGAAAATGTAAAGACTACCATTAAAGCAGCCCAAGCGAGACTTACTATATCCATGTAAATTATGTCTCCTATCTCTATCAATATGAAGGAATTATTTCATTATTGTTATTGTTCACTAATAATAGTGGAATCACTGGTACAGAGTCAAAAAGGGATTCTGGCCTAACATCATTGACGAAAGAATCCAATAAATCCAATTATAACATCTAACAAGTTCTTATATGATTTCTAGTATAATTAGAAAACATTAAGCACAAACAAAATATTCGGAGACACCCTTGGAAGTATTAAGGGAATCAATGTTACTAACAGGTAGGAATAATAAGACCTATGCTTTATTTTGTTGCCCTCCATTTCATTAAGTAAAAAAGAATATAGAATCAAGATAGATCACTTCGCATACTCTTATTTCCATTTGATCTAATCCTTAGCGTCTCCCGATTGTCTCTGTAAAACAATCGGAAGAGGCCGATTAAATTCTTTCACTAGGGGTTACCGAAAAGAAAGAATTTTTTTTTACTTTTCTTGAATTATTATTATATATTAAATACAAAAATGAATATATTTTATATATTTGAATATTTGAATTTTTGAATTCAAAAATTCAAATATATATTCTATTCTATATTATTATATATTTAATTATATATTAAATATATTTAATTATATATTAAAATTATATATTAAAATATTCTATTCTATATTATTATATATTTAATTATATATTAATATTAAAATATTCTATATTCTAATTAATTAATAGAATTAATTAGAATTAATTAAAATATTCTATATTCTAATTCTATATTAAATTTATATATTAAATAATTCTATATTCTAATATTCTATATTATAAAAAATATATAAAATATATATTAAAAAATATATTCTATTAGAATATTAAATTCTAAATATTTATATAAATATTTAGAAATATATTAAATTCTATATTTTCTTATATATTTTATTATATAAATACTAATTATATAAATTATATTATATAAATTATATATTTTATATTATTATATATTATTTATAATATATATTAAATATATTATAAAATAATATGTTTTATTAGTTATTAGATTCTTATTATTTATTATTTATTATATAGATATTTTATTATATTATATAGATATTTTATTATTTATTATATAGATATATAGATATTCTATAGAATTCTAATAAATAGAAAAAAAGAAAAAATAAAAAAAGAAAGCCAATTAGCTATTCAATCTAACTAATATTGAATAAATGCCGAAGCGCTCATATACTTTCATGAGTCTGTATACAAAGTTTATTCTGCCCCTTCCCCAACCAAAAATGGAATTAGATTCCCTGTCCGATCTATCCCTATCCAATCTAATTCAAGACCCAGTCAGTAGACGGGCACTCCATTAGTAGTGGAGTGGAAGGACTATCATATCAAGATTTACCGATTCCTTTTCACTACTAGAATCTTTCTTGAATCCGAGACGCAAGGATTTATAGTATTTTAAAGAATAAAACCTGCAGATGCTTAGAATTTAGAATCAAGCAAGTCTCAAGAGTCCTTTTCCCCCCCTTGCTTCTGCTGGAAAAAAAAAAATGAATTGTCAAGTTTTATATCAACAAAACGGAATAAGCTATTTTGTCGATCAGGCGACACCCAGATTTGAACTGGGGAAAAAGGATTTGCAGTCCCCCGCCTTACCGCTCGGCCATGCCGCCAAAATGATACAAAATAAATATATGAGAATACCTCCCCAAAAACAAAAAAGGGGGGTTCTAAACTTCTTTTTTTTATTTGTTTGTATCTTCAATTCTGTTTTCCTTAATCCCATTCTTAAAAGAGGACCTTCCCCCCTTTTTTCTATTGAAAAAACAAACGTGCACTTTCAGTCAAAAAAGCTCAAATTC